CAATGAAAACAGCTTATTTCATTTATAATAGGCTGTTTTCATCTACTTTTTTTTTTTTTTTTTTTTTAATAGTTAATTTAAATTAAATTAGATGGGATAATTAAATTCAATTGGATTTAATTTAAATAAATTAAATTAGTAAATTAATTTATTAAGTAATTTCTATAGGTAGATAATTGTAAATTCCAATATAGACATTTCCGAGAGTTAAAAGTACAACTCATAGATAAATAGATAGATGAATAACAAAAATTTATTTTTATTGTTCATTTATAGAAATTTTTAACTACAGATGATTTTATCTACTAATCAATTGATCTAACTGTTATAGATCTCTGAATCTCAGGGTTTTTTTGACATAATTAATAGGCATATATTAATTAATTAAATATTTATATATATATAGATATTTATTGATTTTAATTGGTATATCGTTAATTTATCTTTAATTAATATTTTATAATTTTTAAAATTATAAAAAATAAATTTATTAATGAAAATTTATCTTAAATTTTAATATTTTATAAATATTAAAATTTAAAAAAAAAAAAAAAAAAATTTAGTAAAAATTAATTATTAATTAAATTCCTTTATACAGATATGATAATTTTATATTATCTTATTTAATAATTATTTCAATTAATAATTTATTTTTTTTTGTTATCTAATAAGAATTATATATTGTAATAAGATGAGGTATATTGAGTAAACTTTTATTAACTGAATTTTATGAAAAAGACGGTTTTTATAATAGGCTGTTTTCATCTAATTTTTTGCAATGAAAAACGGTTTATTGCTTAGGGGGCAATGACTGATGCGCCCCGGAATACTAACTTATTTTATCTTTGAGCAACTTTATTTTATTAGATTTGTACTTTAAATTAGTTATTTTAATTTATTATAACCTTTGAATACAGGTATGTGATTATTTGTATAAAATTATTGTTAAAGTTTTATTTTGGCTTTAAGTTTTATTATTGATTTATTTTATATGTAAGTTTTTGCGTGTGTTTTTGTCTATTTTAAAAATAGATTAATTTTAATTGTAGTCTCAGTAAATAGTTTTATTAATCAAGGTAACTTGGAAATAGTAATTTCATAGAGTATTGGCTAAATTTGTGCCAGCAGCCGCGGTTATACAAATAATGCGAATAAAATTTGTTCGGTGTGAGTTAAAATGGCTGATTTTAAAATAAAGTTAAATTTATTAGGTGAAATTTTAAATTTATTGATTTTTAAATTTTATAGTTTTGAAGCTTGTAAATTTTAGACATAAACTAGGATTAGATACCCTATTATTTAAAATGTAATTGTTAACACTAAGGTAGTAGTAGCTATGTTCTTGAAACTTAAAAAATTTGGCGGTATTTTAGTCTATTCAGAGGAACCTGTCCTGTAATTGATAATCCACGATGAACCTTACTTAAGTTTGTTTTTCAGTTTATATACCGTCGTTATCAGAATATTTTATTAGAACAATAATTTTCTATAATTTTATTAGGAGCGTATATCAGATCAAGGTGTAGCTTATATTTGAGTAGAGATGGGTTACAATAAAGGTATTTAAACGAATCTAATTTTGAAATATTTTTAGTGAAGGTGGATTTGATAGTAAAATTTTAAAGATTGTGAATTTGATTTTAGCTCTAGAATATGCACACATCGCCCGTCGCTCTTGCTATTAAGGTAAGATAAGTCGTAACATAGTAGATGTACCGGAAGGTGTATCTAGAATGACAGTTTAAAGCTTATTAAGTAAAGCATTTCATTTACATTGGAAAGATTTTTGTGCAAATCAATATAGACTGAACAGTATTTGTTTATTAATTTTTTTTATCTGGAAATTAATTTATTAAAAATAATTATATGATTTAATGTTTTAGTAGTTTTTAATGAAAAAATAATAATAATAATAGTTAATTAGTATTGTGAAAGATTACTGAAATATATTGAAAAATTTTTGTTTTAAAAGAAAATTTAGTTTATTGTACCTTGTGTATCAGGGTTTATCAAATAATTAATAGTTATTTTATTAATCTCGATTTTATAAGAGTTAATAATTTATGAGAGTTAATGTGTCAAAATTATTTTAAATAAATTATTAGAAATGAAATGTTATTCGTTTATAAAGGTATCTAGTTTTTTTAGAAATAAATTTAATTTACGAATTTTTGATTTTTTGGTTATTTGTTTAATTAAAAAAATTATTAATTTGAATATCTTAAGGGATAAGCTTTGAGATAAATTATTAAAAATTGATAATTGTAATATAAAATGTATGCTTAGAATTAGCAATCGTTGTAAAGTTTGTTATAAATTATTTTATGGTTTATATTATTTATTATATTTTAATTTATTTATAGAAATTTTTTTATTAATAATGTATAAAAAGGAATAATGATAGAATTAGTATATAATTATGTTTAAGTAATTTTATATGATAAGTTTATATAAAGAACTCGGCAAATTTTTTACCCGCCTGTTTAACAAAAACATGTCTTTTTGAGTTAATTTTAAAGTCTGACCTGCCCACTGAAATTTTTAAATGGCCGCAGTATTCTAACTGTGCAAAGGTAGCATAATCATTAGTCTTTTAATTGAAGGCTGGTATGAACGGTTGGACGAGGTATAAGCTGTTTCATATAAATTTATAATAGAATTTTATATTTTAGTTAAAAAGCTAAAATATAATTAAAAGACGAGAAGACCCTATAAATCTTTATATTTTTTATTATTCAAGTTTTTTGGTTTTTTTTTACTTTTATATTGAAAAATATTTTGTTGGGGTGATGTTAAAATTTAATGAACTTTTAATTATAAAAAATCATTAATTTATGAGTTGTTGATCCATTACTAGTGATTATAAGATTAAGTTACTTTAGGGATAACAGCGTAATTTTTTTGGAGAGTTCATATCGATAAAAAAGTTTGCGACCTCGATGTTGGATTAAGATATAATTTTAGGTGTAGCCGCTTAAATGTTAAGTCTGTTCGACTTTTAAATTCTTACATGATCTGAGTTCAGACCGGCGTAAGCCAGGTTGGTTTCTATCTTTAATAAATTATAATATCTTAGTACGAAAGGACCAGGTATTAAAATAATTATATTTTAAAATTAGAACATGATTAATTTAAATACTATTTTGGCAGATTAGTGCAATAAGTTTAGAATTTATTTATGTAATTTATATTACAAATAGTACTTGTTTTTTATAGAATTTATTTTATCAATTATTGGCAGTTTAATTTTAGTAATTTGTGTTTTAGTGAGAGTGGCCTTTTTAACTCTGTTAGAGCGTAAGGTACTAGGTTATATTCAAATTCGTAGGGGGCCTAATAAGGTAGGGTTGATAGGAATCCCTCAACCCTTTTGTGATGCAATTAAGTTATTTACTAAAGAACAAACTTACCCCCTTTTGTCAAATTATATTTCTTATTACTTTTCTCCTATTTTTTCTCTGTTTCTTTCGTTGGTTGCGTGGTTGTGCATTCCTTTATTTGTTAAGTTATTTTCTTTTAATTTAGGGTTATTATTTTTTTTGTGCTGTACTAGCTTAGGTGTTTATACTGTTATGGTGGCGGGCTGGTCTTCTAATTCTAACTATGCTCTTTTAGGGGGTCTTCGTGCTGTTGCTCAGACAATTTCTTATGAAGTTAGTATAGCATTGGTGCTATTGTCTTTTGTATTTTTAATTGGGGGGTATAATATTTTGGATTTTTTTTATTACCAGAAAATAATTTGATTTTTGGTAATTTTGTTTCCTATTAGTTTAGTTTGATTTTGTATTTGTTTAGCAGAGACTAATCGAACTCCGTTTGATTTTGCTGAAGGAGAGTCTGAATTAGTATCTGGATTTAATATTGAATATAGAAGAGGGGGGTTTGCTTTAATTTTTATAGCCGAGTATGCTAGTGTTCTTTTTATGAGAATGTTGTTTTGTGTTATTTTTTTGGGGTGTGATTTATTTAATATTATATTTTATGTTAAGTTAACCTTGATTTCTTTTTTATTTATTTGGGCTCGTGGTACGTTACCTCGATTTCGTTATGATAAATTGATGTACTTGGCTTGAAGGAGTTTTCTTCCTTTTTCGTTAAATTTTTTATTATTTATTATTGGATTTAAATTGTTGTTGGTTTGTTACATGTAATTAATTAATATTAGTAAAGTTAATAGAAAATTTGAGTTCTATCTTATGTTTTCAAAACATATGCTTATTCAAGCTCATTAACTAGTTGATTAAATTATCTCATCATTTATTAACTAGTGGATTAATAATATAATAAAGGAAGTAAATAATAGTTAAAATTTGCCCTACTAGGACATACGGTTCTTCTACTGGTCGGGCCCCAATTCAAGTTAATAGGATAACTGTTACTACTATAGATCAAAATAAGATTTTGTTGATAGGGTAAAATTGGATTCCTCGGAATTTTCTTAAGTGATAAAAAGGTAGAATAGCTAAAATGGCAATTGATAGAACTAATGCAATTACCCCTCCGAGCTTGTTGGGAATAGATCGTAAAATTGCGTAGGCGAAAAGAAAATATCATTCGGGTTGAATATGAACTGGGGTTACTAAGGGGTTTGCTGGGATAAAATTATCTGGGTCTCCTAGTAAGTAGGGGTTAATTAGTGTTAGTAGAAGAAGTGCTATGATTATTATAATAAATCCCACAATGTCCTTAAATGAAAAATATGGGTGGAAGGGAATTTTGTCAATATTAGAATTTAATCCAATTGGGTTATTTGAACCTGTTTGGTGTAAAAATAATAGGTGAATTAGGGTTATAGCTAATACAATAAATGGCAAGATGAAATGGAATGTGAAGAATCGGGTAAGAGTTGCGTTGTCAACAGCAAATCCTCCTCACACTCATTGGACTAAGTCGATACCTAGGTATGGGATAGCTGAAAGTAAGTTAGTAATAACTGTAGCACCTCAGAAGGATATTTGTCCTCAGGGCAGTACATACCCTATAAATGCCGTTGCTATCACTAAAAATAAAATCAATACTCCTACTAGTCAGGTAGGTGTAAATAAGTATGACCCGTAGTATATACCACGTCCAACATGTAAATAAATACAAATAAAGAAAAATGATGCTCCGTTAGCGTGGAGGGTTCGTAATAATCAGCCGTAATTTACGTCTCGACAGATATGATTTACACTGTTAAAAGCTAAATTAATATCTGCTGTATAGTGTATAGCAAGAAATAATCCGGTTAGAATTTGAATAATTAGACATAACCCTAGTAGAGACCCGAAGTTTCATCAGGCTGAAATATTCACAGGGGCGGGTAGGTCAACTAAGGCATTATTTGCAATTTTAAATAGGGGGTGTTGGGTTCGTAGAGGTTTATTCATTAGTTTATTGGGCGAAGAGGGCCGTGAAATAGTTTAGTAATTTTTACTACGGCAATTAAAGTAATTAAAAGGTAATTTATTAATAGAACTGTAATCAGATTTGTTGGAAAATTATACAGTTTATGAAGGCTTAAGGAATTTTCTGGGAGAAAGGTGTTTAGTTGATTAAAGGGTTGTATTTCTAAATTTTGTATAAACGATGCTGTGGATGATTTATCTATAAACATGGAAATTAATATTATAATTATTATAATTATAATACAAATAAATGTTAGTTTTATAGATATAGAAAATATTTCATTTGAGGCCAAGGACGTGACGTAGATAAATAAGACTAGTATACCCCCTAAGAAAATTAAAAATAGGATGTAGGAGAATCAGAAGCTTTTTGCTATTAAACCTGTTAATAAACAAATTTGTAGGGTTTGAATTAGTAGCATTAGTCCTATAGCTAGTGGGTGATTTATTTGGATAAAAATAATTCTTGAAATTAATGTAGATGTGTATAGTAATAATTGAATAATGTCAGGAGGTAGTTTAATTAAAATATTAATTTTGGGGATTAATGATAAAGTAATTTCTTTTCTCTTGAAGTTTTAAAAGATTTAATCTTATTTTTGGTTTACAAGACCAACGTTTTTGTTAAACTATTAAAACTAATGTTAATAAGTTTATATTGAGGGCTACCTTGTTTTTTGTTTTTAACAGGAATTTTTGCTTTTGTTTCTAACCGTAAGCATTTATTGTCAATACTTTTGAGTTTAGAATATATTGTATTAAATTTATTTTTTCTTTTATTTATTTTTTTAAATTTGATAGATTATAGAAGATTTTTTAGTATAATATTTTTAACTTTTAGAGTGTGTGAAGGTGCTTTAGGGCTTTCTATTCTAGTTTCTATAATTCGTACTCATGGGAATGATTATTTTCAGTCATTTAATATCTTGCAATGTTAAAATTAGTTTTTATAATAATTTTTATTAGTCCTATTTGTTTTATTAATGGTTTATTTTGAATGGTACAAACTATATTGTTTGTTGTTACATTTATTTTTATTGTATTTAATTATAGTACTAATTATTTTGTAAATATTTCTTACTTTTTAGGAGCTGATGTGATTTCTTATGGATTAATTTTATTAAGTTTTTGGATTTGTACATTAATGTTGACTGCTAGTGAGTCTGTAAATAAATACAATAATTATAAAAAATTATTTTTGTTTAATGTATTAATTTTATTAATCTTTTTAGTGTTGACATTTAGAAGAATGAATTTATTTATATTTTATTTATTTTTTGAAAGTAGTTTAATTCCTACTTTATTTTTAATTTTAGGGTGAGGGTACCAACCGGAACGGTTACAAGCTGGGGTTTATTTATTATTTTATACTTTATTAGTTTCTTTACCTATATTAGTCGGTATTTTTTATTTATACTGTAGTTTAAATACTATAAATTTTTATTTATTGGGTAATTATTTGTTTAATTATGATTTGTTATACTTGAGTTTAATTTTGGCCTTTTTAGTTAAAATACCAATATTTTTAGTTCATTTGTGATTACCTAAAGCCCATGTAGAGGCTCCAGTTTCTGGCTCAATAATTTTAGCTGGTATTATGCTAAAATTAGGGGGGTACGGGTTGTTACGCGTTTTTTCTTTTTTACAGATGAGTGGAATTAAGTATAATTATATTTGAATTAGAATTAGACTAGTAGGGGGAGTATTAATTAGACTAGTATGTTTACGTCAAACTGATTTGAAGGCTCTTATTGCCTATTCTTCTGTGGCTCATATGGGTATTGTACTAGGAGGTCTTATAACCTTAAGTTATTGGGGGCTTTGTGGTTCTTATACTTTAATAATTGCTCATGGTTTGTGTTCTTCAGGTCTATTTTGTCTGGCTAATATTACATATGAGCGGTTAGGTAGTCGAAGTTTATTAATTAATAAGGGATTATTAAATTTTATGCCTTCTATAACTTTGTGGTGGTTTTTATTAAGCGCTTGTAATATAGCCGCTCCTCCTTCTTTAAATTTATTGGGTGAAATTTCTTTATTGAATAGAATCATTAGTTGATCTTGGGTTACGATAGTTTCTTTATCTTTATTGTCTTTTTTTAGTGCGGCGTATACCTTATATTTATATGCCTATAGACAACATGGTAAGGTATTTTCTGGTGTATATTCATTTAGAGGGGGTAAGATTCGGGAATACTTATTATTATTTCTTCATTGGTTTCCTTTAAATTTGTTAGTTTTGAAGAGAGATATTTGTTTATTTTGACTTTAATTAATCTAAGTAGTTTATTTAAAATATTGATTTGTGGTGTCAATGATATGAGTTAATCATTTTAGATCGTGAAATATTTATCAATTTGTAGAATTAGATTTTTGGGTTTAATTATCGTTAGAGCTAATTTTTTTTTGTCTAGTTTGTTGTTTTTACTAAATGATTACACTATTTTTTTGGAGTGAGAAGTTGTTAGCCTAAACTCGGTTAGAGTTGTAATAACTTTTTTATTTGATTGAATAAGATTATTATTTATATCTTTTGTTTTATTAATTGCTTCCTTGGTTATTTATTACAGAAAGGAGTATATGAGAGGAGACGTAAACATTAATCGATTTATTATATTAGTACTTATATTTGTTATATCTATAATATTATTAATTATTAGTCCAAATTTAATTAGAATTTTGTTGGGCTGAGATGGGCTGGGGTTAGTATCTTATTGTTTAGTTATTTATTTTCAAAATGTTAAGTCCTATAATGCCGGGATGTTGACAGCCCTATCTAATCGGATTGGTGATGTTGCTCTTTTATTGGCTATTGCTTGAATGTTAAATTATGGTAGTTGAAATTATATCTTTTATTTAGAAGCCATAAAAAATAGATTGGAGATAGAAGTTATTGGTGCGTTGATTATATTGGCAGCTATAACTAAAAGTGCTCAAATTCCGTTTTCATCTTGATTGCCTGCAGCTATAGCTGCTCCTACCCCAGTTTCTGCTCTTGTTCATTCTTCTACCTTAGTAACTGCTGGGATTTATTTATTAATTCGGTTTAATATATTATTAAGAGGTAGTTGATTGGGTGACTTGCTGTTACTATTATCGGGGCTAACTATATTTATAGCTGGGTTGGGGGCTAATTTTGAATTTGATTTAAAAAAAATTATTGCTCTATCTACTTTGAGACAGTTAGGTTTAATAATGAGAATTTTAGCTATAGGGTTTTATAAGCTAGCATTTTTTCATTTATTAACCCATGCTTTATTTAAGGCTCTTTTGTTTATATGTGCTGGAGCTATTATTCATAATATGAATAATTCTCAAGATATTCGTTTAATGGGGGGGTTGGGAGTTTATATGCCGTTAACATCTAGTTGTTTTAATGTGGCTAATTTAGCTTTGTGCGGAATGCCCTTTTTAGCCGGATTTTATTCTAAGGATATGATTCTGGAAATCGTTTCTTTAAGTTATATTAATATATTTTCTTTTTTTTTATATTTTTTTTCTACGGGACTAACTGTTTGCTATTCTTTTCGGTTGGTTTATTATTCAATGACTGGTGAATTAAATTGTGGGTGTTTAAATATATTAAGAGATGAGGGATGAATTATACTTCGAGGTATAAGTGGTTTATTGGTAATAAGAATTATTGGGGGTAGAATATTAAGTTGATTAATTTTTCCTACTCCGTATATGATTTGCTTACCAAGCCACTTGAAATTAATAACGCTATTGGTTTGTGTTGTTGGTGGATTATTAGGCTATTTGATTTCAAATGTTTCTTTATTTTATTTTAATAAATCTTTAAGTAATTATTTAAGTAGTTATTTTTTTGGCTCTATGTGGTTTATGCCCTATATTTCTACTTATGGTGTCATTAATTATCCTCTCATATTAGGGGGTGGTGTGTGCAAATCTTTTGATCAGGGCTGGTCAGAATTTTTAGGGGGTCAAAATTTATACAGTGAGCTAGTTAAGGGGTCTCGTTATATATTTCTTATACATAATAATAATTTGAGGGTTTATCTTTTGTTATTTGTTTTGTGAGCTACTTTCTTATTTTCTTTCTTTTTAATATTTTATTCAAGTAGCTTAAGTATAGAGCATAACACTGAAGATGTTAGGGTAACTTTGTGGTTCTTGGATATAGTTAATTAATTTTAGTAATTTATAAAAATAGTAAAATTTTGTTTTTACAATGAAAATGTAATGTTTTTGTTAAACTATATAAATAGAAGTACAAATGGAGTTTAACCATTAAAAGATAAAAGTTAGCAGCTTTTTCTTGAACACTATACTTCCTTAATTGGAGAATAACCTCAATTCTATCATTAACAGTGATAAGCCTCTTTTTGGCTTCAATTAATAAATCTAATTAATAATTAATTTTTCTGGGTTGGTAGAATAAGGGCATAGTAAGGTGCCTAAGATTAGGTCGAAACTAATTGCAATAGATCGCTTCATATTCGGTTTAAGGTAGATTGAGAATATCAATACTTTTTGAATGCAAATCAAATGTTATAATTAACTACAACCCTATTTTAATTAGATCAATTTAGTATTCCTTGATTTCATTCATGATAGAGCCCAATAATTAAAATAATGATGAAAATAATTGATGTGATTGTTCATATTAAAATATCTGAAATGGGGATAATTAGGATTATTGGTAGGATGAGGGCAATTTCTACGTCGAAAATTAAGAAAATAATAGTAATTAGGAAAAATCGTAGTGAAAAAGGAAGACGTGAAGATGATTTTGGATCAAACCCGCATTCAAAGGGAGATCTTTTTTCTCGGTCTGTAAGGGCTTTTTTTGAAAGTACTGAGGCTAAAATTATTACAGCTCTGGTGATTGTAATTAGAATTGATCTTATGATAATAATTGAAAAGATTATCTATACTACTAATTAGTAGACCTTATGATTGGAAGTCAAACATACTTATATACTATATAGATAGTTAATTAACCTCCTCATCAGTAAATTGAAACATAAAGGAATAATCACACAATATCAACGAAATGTCAATATCATGCGGCTGCTTCAAATCCGAAGTGGTGTGTTTTAGAAAAGTGATTATTTAAATGACGGATTAAACATACTAAAAGAAATGTTGTACCAATTAAGACATGAATTCCGTGGAAGCCTGTTGCTATAAAAAATGTAGACCCATAAACTGAATCTGCAATAGTAAAGGGGGCTTCAATGTATTCGTAGGCTTGAAGGATAGTGAAATAGATTCCTAATAAAACAGTAAAAAATAGTCCTTGTGTGGCTTGAGAGTGGTTACCTTCTATTAATCTATGGTGGGCTCAAGTTACTGTAATTCCAGATGATAAAAGGATTGCTGTATTTAATAAAGGGATCTGGAATGGATTGAATGGTTGAATTCCGGCAGGGGGCCATGTAGCCCCTAATTCAATGGCGGGGGATAAACTACTGTGGAAGAATGCTCAAAAAAATGATACAAAGAATAATACTTCTGATAAAATAAATAGGATTATTCCCCATCGAAGGCCTAATGTTACTGGTAAGGTGTGTAATCCTTGAAATGTTCCCTCTCGGGAAACATCCCGTCATCATTGATAAACTGTTAAAATGGTAATTAAATTTCCCAATAGAAATAATGAAATATCATATTGGTGGAATCATTTAACTAGGCCTGACACAGACGTTATAGCTCCAATGGCTCCTGTTAAAGGCCAGGGGCTATAGTCTACTAAATGGAATGGGTGGTTTGAGTGTGTTGACATTAAATTAATTTACTTCACTAGAATATAGGGTTCTTAGAACAGCAAATACATATGATTGAATGATAGCTACAGCTGATTCAAGAATTAATAGAGCAATTTGACCGATTAATAAAAGAGATACAATAGTGTAAGATAACGAGGGGCCTGTATTTCCTAGTAGGGTTAATAGTAAGTGTCCTGCAATCATATTAGCTGCTAATCGAACAGCTAGAGTTCCTGGTCGGATAATGTTACTAATGGTTTCGATACATACCATGAATGGTATTAATACTGCTGGGGTTCCTTGGGGCACTAAATGGGCGAATATATGCTGTGTGTGGTTAATTCAGCCATATAATATAAAGCATAATCACAGGGGAAGGGCTAAGGTAAGAGTTAAGGTTAAATGGCTTGTACTTGTAAAAATATAGGGGAATAACCCTATGAAATTATTAAAAAGAATTAAAGAAAATAATGAAACGAAAATAAAGGTTGACCCTGAGTGTCCTGTAGGTCCTAGTAAGGTTTTGAATTCTTTATGTAAAGTTAATAAAATAGAGTTTCAAAAGATATGCCATCGTGATGGTATTAGTCAGTAGGCTGACGGAATTAATAGTAATCCTAGAAAGGTTCTTATCCAGTTTAGGGATAGATTGAAAATACTTGATGAGGGGTCGAATACGGAAAATAGGTTTGTTATCATTTTCAATTAAGAGGTGCAGTTGTATACTTCTTTGAGAGTTGAGATTTAGGTGTTTGTGGTAAGACGGAGTAATAATTTATTATACTAAATAAAACGAAAATAATTGAAAAGATAATGAATAAGCTTAATCAACCGATAGGGGCTATTTGTGGAATTAAAAAATATTGATTAATTCAATAATTTTAGTTTGACATACTAATGTTATACATTTAACTAATTTTTTTTCATTAGAAGTAAGTGCTAATTTACTATATAATGGTTTAAGAGACCAGTACTTGCTTTCAGTCATCTAATGAAAAATTATGAATTAGCTCTATTAGTAACTCATTTAATAAAATGGTTAACAGGAATTCTTTCGATTACAATAGGTATAAAACTGTGATTAGCCCCACAAATTTCAGAACATTGACCATAAAATAAGCCTGGGCGGTTTATTAAGAAATTTGTTTGGTTTAATCGGCCGGGGGTGCCATCAACCTTGACACCTAATGCTGGTACTGTTCAAGAGTGGATTACGTCTGCAGCTGTCACTAAAATTCGGACTTGTGAATTTATGGGTAAAATTACTCGGTTATCTACATCTAATAATCGAAATCCGTCTGTCGGTAATTCATTAGTGGGGATTATGTATGAATCAAATTCTACATTTATAAAATCTGAGTATTCGTAACTTCAATATCATTGGTGTCCAATAGCTTTTAAGGTTACTGATGGTTCATTAATTTCGTCTAATAAATAAAGTAATCGTAATGAGGGGAAGGCAATAAATAGAAGAACAATTGCTGGAAGAATAGTTCAAATTATTTCAATAGTTTGACCATGAAGAAGATTTCGATTTGTGTAAGTATTAAAGAATAATATAAATATTAGATAGCCTACAAGAGTTGTAATTATTACTAAAATTATAAGAGCGTGATCATGAAAAAATGTAAGTTGTTCTATAAGAGGGGAGGCACTATCTTGGAGGCCTAGAGCAGCTCATGTTGTCATTAGCTTCTAATAAAAGTAAAATACTTTATATATGGAGCTTAAACCCATTGCACTAATCTGCCATATTAGAAGTTAGTTAAAAGGGGTAGTTCTGAGTATCTGTGTTCGGCAGGAGGTGTATTTTGGAGTCATTCAATTGAAGAATTAAGTTGAATTGGGTAAATTACTTGACGTTGGGTGATAAGTCTTTCTCAGATAATAAATAGGAAGAAAAGAATTCCTAACAGAGAAATTGATGAACCAATTGTAGAAACTACATTTCATGCTGTATAAGCGTCTGGGTAGTCGGAGTATCGTCGAGGTATACCTGCTAACCCTAAGAAATGTTGTGGGAAAAAGGTCAAATTTACCCCAACGAATATAATGATAAATTGACTTTTTAATCATTTGGGATTTAGTGTTAATCCTGTAAATAAGGGGTATCAATGTACAAACCCTGCTATAATTGCAAATACCGCCCCTATTGATAAAACATAATGAAAATGAGCTACGACATAGTAAGTATCGTGGAGAATAATATCAACAGAAGAGTTAGCTAAAACTACTCCCGTTAATCCTCCTACTGTAAATAAAAATACAAATCCTAAGGCTCATAATATAGCTGGTGAATAGTTTAATTGAGTTCCATGAAGAGTGGCTAATCAGCTAAAAATTTTAATTCCTGTAGGTACAGCAATAATTATTGTAGCTGAAGTGAAATAAGCTCGGGTATCTACATCTATACCTACTGTAAATATGTGGTGGGCTCATACAATAAAACCAAGTAACCCAATTGCTATTATTGCATAAATTATTCCTAAGGAACCAAATGTTTCCTTTTTACCTGACTCTTGTCTAATAATGTGAGAGATTATACCAAATCCCGGTAAAATTAAAATGTAAACTTCTGGGTGCCCAAAAAATCAGAATAAGTGTTGGTATAAGACAGGGTCTCCACCACCAGCCGGGTCGAAAAAAGATGTATTTAAGTTTCGATCTGTTAAAAGTATTGTAATAGCCCCCGCTAGTACTGGTAGGGAGAGTAGTAAAAGAAGGGCTGTAAGAACTACAGCTCAAACGAATAAAGGTATACGGTCAAAGGTAATTCCCGTTGATCGTATGTTGATTACTGTTGTAATAAAATTTACAGCCCCCAAAATTGATGAGATACCAGCTAGGTGAAGCGAAAAAATGGCTAAATCAACTGAGGCCCCTCCGTGGGCAATAATTGATGAAAGAGGGGGGTAAACAGTTCAACCTGTACCAGCCCCATTTTCCACTATACTGCTCACTAAAAGTAGTGTAAGAGAAGGCGGCAGTAATCAAAATCTTATGTTATTTATTCGGGGGAAGGCTATGTCGGGGGCTCCTAGTATTAGGGGTACTAGTCAGTTCCCAAACCCTCCAATTATAATGGGTATTACCATAAAAAAAATTATTACAAATGCATGAGCTGTTACGATTACGTTATAGATTTGATCATCTCCGATTAAAGCTCCCGGGTGGCCTAATTCTGCACGAACTAAAATTCTAAGGGACGTTCCGACTATACCTGCCCAAGCTCCGAAGATAAAATATAAGGTTCCAATATCTTTATGGTTTGTTGAAAACAGCCATTGTCGCGATTAAATGGCTGAAGTTTAGGCGATAGACTGTAAATCTATTTATAAGAATTTATTCTTTTTAATCAAGGCCTTATAGTCAATAATGATATTAGACTGCAATTCTAAAGGAGTAAAAATTTACTAAGGCTTAAAAGATTATACTTATATTTACAGCTTTGAAGGCTATTAGTTTATTTAACTTAAAGCCTTACTGCCAGATTTACAAGAATAGGTAGACTAGGGAAACTAGTATTAATCTAAATGTAGAAATGAAGGATAAAACTAGTATAGTTTTAAATGAAAAATTGTTAATGAATATATTAACGGTTCAGTTATTTTCGTAATAATTTAATATGAAAGCTGCGAAACATAGTCGTAAATAAAAAAATAGTGTGATTAAGGTTATTACGGTTATAATGGTTATTAGAAGGTATTGTCTTTTTATAACCAGCATTTGAATGACCAGTCATTTAGGTAAAAAGCCAATGAAGGGGGGCAGCCCCCCTAAGGACAGTAGATTAAGAAACAATATAAATTTTAAAATTTTTGATCTGAAAAATGAATTAAATAGTTGATTAATGTGGTATATTTTAAAATTATTGAATATGAAAGTTAATCTGAAGGATAAGAATGAATAAAATGATAAATAGAGTAGTCATATTGATTCATTGGCTTGTATAGCTGCAAGCATTCAGCCCAGGTGGTTAATTGAAGAGAAAGCCATTAGTTTTCGTAGGGAAGTTTGATTCAACCCTCCTAAGGAGCCTACAGTGGTTGATGTAATAATCACTAAAATTATAAAATAATTTTGTGTGATGTAAGAGATCAATATTAGGGGGGCAATTTTTTGTCATGTTATTAAAGTTAAAGCATTTATTCATGTTAAGCCTTCTATAACATTTGGAAATCAGAAGTGGAAGGGGGCAGCTCCTCTTTTCAGTAAAAGGGAGGATGTAATAATTAAGTCATTATATACTGAATTTTCTTGTGTGACAGGGAAATTGTTTAAGTATCTTATCACAATAGAGAATAGTAACACAGCTGAAGCTATAGCCTGGACTAGGAAGTACTTAAGAGAGGCTTCTGTAGATATTAAGTTATTATTATTTATTAGGGGGATAAAAGATAATAAATTAATTTCTAAACCCATTCAAGCTCCTAGTCAAGAATTAGAGGATACAGTAATTATTGTTCCTGTAATTAAGATAAAGAAAAATATAATTTTAGCTGAATTATTAAAAATTAAAAAGAAAAGGATTAAGACCTTTATAAATGGGGTATGAACCCAGTAGCTTGATTAGCTTATCTTTTTCTTTTTTATGTATGGTATATTTTGGTGTAAGATGCACAAAAGTTTTTGATACTTTTAGAAATAGTTTAATTCTATTAAATATAATGAATGTAATATTATTACATAATTTACCCTATCAAGGTAACCCTTTTCGTCAGGCAATTCATT